ACTTGACCCATTCAAATGAGATTCAATACATGTACCAATCCGATATAGATCTAAAATAGTTCATCGAATCATGCGATGAGGGGGGCTCGTATTCTAAATTTAATTATTTAGAAAAAAGTCATTTGAATAAAAAAATTCTATCGTTTCTTAATTTCCTGGCTTAGTATTAGTATGAAATAGACGTATCTCATCTTACTGATGAACGAATTCTTGAGTGAAAATGGAAAAATGGGATGAGGTTTTCTTTTTTTCTATCCGACAAATACCTCTCTGAAGAGATCCCATATTCTGTCCTATCATATATAGGATACTTCATGAAGCAACAACCAAAAAAGGTATTCTATCAAATAATTCGAGTCTTTGGAATTTTGTAAGTAAGAAAGATTTTTTGGGTCTAGTAATACCATTGACAATTTCAAAAAACTGCTCATACTATGAGTTGAGTTTGGATAGTATGAGGCGATCGGGCAGGTATGCCCCCATCGTCTAGTGGTTTAGGACATCTCTCTTTCAAGGAGGCAACGGGGATTCGACTTCCCCTGGGGGTAGGACGAAAGGGAGTTGATTATGGATTATCAATAAGCCTAGAGTTGATTCTTCCTGGGTCGATGCCCGAGCGGTTAATGGGGACGGACTGTAAATTCGTTGGCTATATGTCTACGCTGGTTCAAATCCAGCTCGGCCCAAGAATTCGCCGATCCATGAGTATGATATAACTGTTTGTCTTTTCTAAATTTATTTTTTAGATAAATAAAGAGTCCTTTTTTCTGTCATATCCCTATTTATTTGTCGTTCTGTTTATACTAAGAAAGTATAAGGAGAGGAAGAAAAAGTCGTTGTGGATATCAGTATATGTCTCGTCTTTCTGTTACAAGACAACGATTCTCAATTTAAATATTTTTAAAGTACTAAACTAAGAATATGTATGTATGCTGTACGCCTCATTTCTCTGGGATTGTAGTTCAATTGGTCAGAGCACCGCCCTGTCAAGGCGGAAGCTGCGGGTTCGAGCCCCGTCAGTCCCGACCTAGAATCGGATGACTTTATCTCTCCCCTTTCTTGTGAAGAGGGGTACGGGGGGCTGTATTTAACCCCCCCCCGGATTTTTTTTTCATTTCGCATTTATTATCGTATAAATACGGGAATTTGCATTAAGTAACGATTGATGGTGGAGAGACTTTTGTCGATTGATCCATGGTATCATATCACCATATTCAGGATTTCAAGAGAGGCCGTACGTACTGGTTTTTGACTCCGGATCAATATGTTTCCGGGGAACACATACATTCGTTTATTGTGTAAATATAGTATATTTACAAGTCGTCCCGACAGCGATCGAGTACTTTTCGGATAATGTTTATCCCTTTTTCTAGCTCCTATTTTGCGGAACCTAAATTACTAACTGAAAACAATTTCTCTATTTCATTTAAATTGCATACTTCATTTTTTTGATGTATGCGTTTCAACCCAAGAAAAAAAGGAATAAAAAGTCAAGCAAGGATCCGCCTTTCTTTTTCTAGGAGGGACTTGGATAATCTTTTTTTTTCCTATTTTAATAGTCCTATCGAAGAAAAAAAAAATCGTGAATTTGTCGGAATATTCCATTAGATCTTTTCTACCGGACTCATTTTTATCGCACTTCTCTGTCTTCCACGAAGATTAGATCTGCACAAAAAACTTCGTTTAGAACTTAACTTATTCCTTTTCATACCATTTTGGTTTGTGACCGGCAAAAGGTCGATCAGATAATGTATCATCTGACATTTGTATAAGGGAACGGGGGATTATAGATAAAGAATAGAGTGGAAATGAGAAATTCAGTGGGATTCTTGATTGGACCAAAAACCCTATTTTGGATTCGGTATGGATAAAAGATCTTCCTATGTTATACTATTCAATTCTCGACGATGAATCGATTTGATAGATCAGATATTGTTATTCATGATATTGATACGATTCAGTATCATCAAGATCCCATCCCTTTAAATTTACAGAAAAAAGACTTATTACCTCTATGGGATTAGATCCCGAGTTATTGCGAAGTAAAAGAAGATGAGATTATGGAAGTCAATATTCTCGCATTTATTGCTACTGCGTTGTTCATTCTAGTTCCTACTGCTTTTTTACTTATCATCTACGTAAAAACAGTCAGTCAAAGTGATTAATTTGAATGAAACTTGACTTATTAGTTCTTATCAATGATTGAAGAAAACAAAGTAAAAGTAAAGGGATTCCAATTCCAAGTCTTAAATGAATGGAATGGAGTCAACAGTATAATAGAGAGTGTGGCAAAAAGGCTCATTTCATATAGTTCTTTCTACCGCGCTCTCTATTATTGTCTAAAGATATGGACTTGCTATAGATCAATCCACAAAATGTATCTATCGATATGTAGATGTAAATAGCACTCCAATTCTATTTTTTTCAATACATCAATTTGTATTGATCCCGATCAATCTGAAATAAAGGAACGTCAACCCTTCTAATTTCTAGGTTTCTGATTATTTTCGGATCTCGGGATCCGAAAATAATCAATGAGGAAAGAATACTATAGGCTTCTATAAAAAAAATAGGTGTTGGCTGTTCCTCATTGTAATATGCATAATTCTAGTATGCGTAATTCTAGTAACAGCCGATTCAATAAAATATAATCTTTAGTAGGAGTTCGGTTGGAAAAAATTTCCCATCATGTGCATCCCTTTAAGTTTCTAAATACGAATATGGGAATCAAATCGTTGAAATATGTTTGATCGAAAGGCTCTTACGCATATCGTTCCTATTGGACCAGTAGATTTTTTGAAATGGAAATTTTTGGATTTAAAAATGTTTTGCAGAATGATATATTAAACAATTGATACAACTCGATTACTCGACTCAATTTAGTAGTACCCTTAGAGTCCACTCCTTCCCCACACTACGAGTGAAAGGGAAAACGTAAAGACTACCATTACAGCCGCCCAAGCGAGACTTACTATATCCATGTGAATTGTGCCCCCTATCTCTATGAATATGAAGGAATTATTCCATTATTGATCACTAATAATAGTGGAATCAATGGTGCAGAGTCAAAATGGGATTTTGACCTAACGCTATTGATGAACCAATTCAATGAATACACTCGTCACAACTATACGACTTCGGGGAATCGGGAAGCACTAAGCACAAGCAAAATACAAAGCCCTCTGGAAGTCTCAAAGGAGTATTACTAAGCGAACGTGTAGAAATAGGCGGACCTTGACTTGACGGGCTATTGTTTGTTTTGTTGTCTTTCATAAACAAAAAGCAGAAAAAGATATATACCACCAAAAAGGATAACTATCTATCCCACTATCCCTTTCTTTTTTTCTTTACTACCTCCACTTCTGTGAAACAATTTTGGGGTATCCTATTACATTCTTGGCGCGGTGGGGTTATCCAAAAAAGAAAGATTTTTTCTATAAAAGGCAATCGCCATACAATACAATATTAATTGAAAGCCCGAGCACTCAGAGACTCTCGTGTATCTGTCTAGATACAAGGTTTCTTCTGTCCTTTTAACAACTCCTAATTTGCAATTAGCCCGGCCAATCGAATTCAAGACTCAGTCAGTAAACACTACTGAGGTAAGATACTCCCAGCCTTTTTTTTTAATCAGGCGACACCCGGATTTGAACTGGGGAGAAAGGATTTGCAGTCCCCCGCCTTACCACTCGGCCATGCCGCCAAAACGATACAAAATAGATATAGATGGAAATATTTTGTGGTATTCTGGAACCCTTTCCTTTTTTTTGTTCATTCGATCTTTGTTGTTCTTTTAGACCGATTGTATCATATTTCAAAGCACACACACAACACCTAAAAACTTCCCCCTTTCTTTTTTTTTTCTATTGAAAGAGAAAAAAGGGTTTCCATTCACAGAATAAAAAATTCTGGGCAAATAGGAATCATTAACTATTTATTGATTGTGAATAGTCCTCGGGTTTTGATCCCCCATTTTGTTTCCTTAATGGCATAAGTAGATCCAATTTATCTACGAGGCTAATCCGACTCAATTCTTTTTCATAATCAATCCTTTTCCATTATAACAACAATTATGTATATATGTAAACCCCAGAACAGAAATTCTTGCGCGGATACCTGGTCAGGTATCTTATCTACATATCCCTTATTAGGAAATCGCCATGCTTGCATTTTTCATTGAATAGACTGAATATAAGATCGAATTTTTGATTTGATATAGTACGACCCGCCTCAAGAGAACTTCGATAAAAGATGAGATATAAAGATAGCTAGATCGTTTTATCCGCGTGTACTTAATAAATAGGACTTCTTTTACACACTTCAATACCTACTCCCTACTAATTCTACTGACAAATAGGTAGAAATATCTCTCTTTTCTGTGAATCCTTTTTTTAAGAAAAGGAATCGATGAAATAATTTAAGTGCTAAAACCAAAGTCAACCCTATACTGTTCCCGATTATTCCGTCTTTATTTCATTCCTAAAGAAGGGGCTCAACCCCAAACTCATTTATGATATCCAGTCGGGCCGTAATATCATAATAATAGGTAGATTTTTGATCCATTTTTTATTCTATACAAAGCCCATAAGTCTAAGTGTCAGAATTTTGTTTCTAGGAATATTTTATCAATTCATTTCGATTTGTATCTATCGCAAATTCGAATTTGAGTCAAAAATTTTCTTTATTCCCCCGTTCATACTCTTTATTTTATATAGGGGGTTGGATAAAATTTCATGTTGTTTGATGAACAGAATATACATTCCATCGTTGCTAGATCAATCTATAAGGTTCGGTGAAGAGTGAGCCAATAATTGGATTTTTTCGATAAACGGGAAACTTAAAATGTTCCGGGATGGAAATGAGGGAATGTATACAATACCAGGATTTAGTCAGATACAATTTGACGGATTTTGTAGGTTCATTGACCAAGGCTTGGCGGAAGAACTTCATAAGTTTCCAAAAATTGAAGATACCGATCAAGAAATTGAATTTCAATTATTTGCGGAAACATACCAATTGGTAGAGCCCTTGATAAAAGAAAGAGATGCGGTGTATGAATCACTTACATATTCTTCTGAATTATACATATCCGCGGGATTAATTTGGAAAACCGGCGGAGATATGCAAGAACAAACCATATTTATTGGAAACATTCCTCTAATGAATTCCCTGGGAACCTCTATAGTAAGTGGAATATACAGAATTGTAATTAATCAAATATTGCAAAGCCCCGGTATTTATTACCGATCCGAATTGGACCATAACGGGATTTCTATCTATACGGGCACCATAATATCAGATTGGGGGGGAAGATCGGAATTCGAGATTGATAGAAAAGCAAGGATATGGGCTCGTGTGAGTAGGAAGCAAAAAATATCTATCTTAGTTCTATTATCGGCTATGGGTTTGGATCTAAGAGAAATTATAGATAATGTGTGCTACCCTGAAATTTTTTTGTCTTTCCCCAAGGATAAGGAAAAAAAAAAGATTGGGTCAAGGGAAAATGCCATTTTGGAGTTTTATCAACAATTTGCTTGTGTAGGCGGGGATCCTGTATTTTCTGAGTCCCTATGTAAGGAATTACAAAAGAAATTTTTTCAACAAAGGTGTGAATTAGGAAGGATTGGTCGGCGAAATATGAACCGGAGACTGAATCTTGATATACCTCAGAACAATCCATTTTTGTTACCACGAGACGTATTGGCTGCTGTAGATCATTTGATTGGAATGAAGTTTGGAATGGGCACACTTGACGATATGAATCACTTGAAAAATAAACGTATTCGTTCTGTAGCAGATCTGTTACAGGATCAATTCGGATTGGCTCTGGTTCGTTTAGAAAACGCGGTTCGAGGAACTCTATGCGGAGCAATCAGGCATAAATTGATACCGACTCCTCATAATTTGGTAACTTCAACCCCATTAACAACCACGTATGAATCGTTTTTCGGCCTACACCCTTTATCTCAAGTTTTGGATCGAACTAATCCATTGACACACATAGTTCATGGGCGAAAATTGAGTTATTTGGGTCCTGGAGGATTAACAGGACGAACTGCTAGTTTTCGGATACGAGATATACATCCTAGTCACTATGGACGTATTTGTCCAATTGACACGTCCGAAGGAATCAATGTGGGACTTATTGGATCTTTAGCCATTCATGCGAGGGTTGGTCTTTGGGGATCTATAGAAAGTCCGTTTTATGAAATATCTGAGAAACCCCAAGAGATGGTTTATTTATCGCCAAGTACAGATGAATACTATATAGTAGCGGCAGGAAATTCTTTGGCCTTGAATCGAGGTATTCAGGAAGAACAGGTTGTTCCGGCTAGATACCGTCAAGAATTCTTGACTATTGCGTGGGAACAGATTCATCTTCGAAGCATTTTTCCCTTCCAATATTTTTCTATTGGAGCTTCTCTCATTCCTTTTATCGAGCATAATGATGCAAATCGGGCTTTAATGAGTTCTAATATGCAACGTCAAGCAGTTCCGCTCTCTCGGTCCGAGAAGTGCATTGTTGGGACAGGGCTGGAAGGCCAAGCGGCTCTAGATTCGGGGGTTTTAGCTATGACGGAACACGAGGGAAAGATCATTTATACCGATACTGACAAGATCATTTTATCGGGCAATGGGGACACTATAAGCATTCCATTGGTTATGTATCAACGTTCCAACAAAAATACTTGTATGCATCAAAAACCGCAGGCTCCGCGGGGTAAATGCATTAAAAAGGGACAAATTTTAGCGGATGGCGCGGCTACAGTTGGCGGCGAACTCGCTTTGGGGAAAAACGTATTAGTGGCTTATATGTCATGGGAAGGCTACAATTCTGAGGATGCGGTACTTATTAGTGAACGTCTGGTATATGGAGATATTTATACTTCTTTTCACATACGGAAATATGAAATTCAGACTCATGTGACAAGCCAAGGCCCGGAAAGAATCACTAATGAAATACCGCATTTAGAAGCTCATTTACTCCGAAATTTAGACAGAAATGGAATTGTGATGCTGGGATCTTGGATAGAAAGGGGTGATATTTTAGTGGGTAAATTAACGCCTCAGGCGGCGAAAGAATCCTCGTATGCCCCGGAAGATAGATTATTACGAGCCATACTTGGCATTCAGGTATCCACTGCAAAAGAAACTTGTCTAAAACTACCTATAGGCGGGAGGGGTCGAGTTATTGATGTGAGATGGATCCGAAAAAAAGGGGGTTCCGGTTATAATCCGGAAACAATTCATGTATATATTTTACAGAAACGCGAAATCAAAGTAGGTGATAAAGTGGCCGGAAGACATGGGAATAAAGGTATCGTTTCTAAAATTTTGCCTAGACAAGATATGCCTTATTTGCAAGACGGAACACCGGTTGATATGGTATTCAACCCTTTAGGAGTACCTTCGCGAATGAATGTGGGACAAATATTTGAATGTTCGCTCGGGTTAGCGGGGTATCTGTTGGACAGACATTATAGAATAGCACCCTTTGAT